GTCATTCGTGGTTTAATCAGACGACATATCGCTTCTAACATAGGAATTGCTAAAAGTCAAATTCGGGAAAAAGAACCCATTGTATGGGAAATACTTCAAGAAGTTATGCAGGGGCATCCTGTATTGTTGAATAGAGCGCCCACCCTGCATAGATTAGGCATACAGGCGTTCCAGCCCATTTTAGGGGGTGGACGTGCTATTTGTTTACATCCATTAGTTCGTAAAGGATTCAATGCAGACTTTGATGGGGATCAAATGGCTGTTCATGTACCTTTATCTTTGGAAGCGCAAGCGGAGGCTCGTTTACTTATGTTTTCTCATATGAATCTCTTTTCTCCGGCTATTGGAGATCCCATTTCGGTACCAACCCAAGATATGCTTATTGGACTCTATGTATTAACGATCGGGAATCGTCGAGGTATTTGTGCAAATAGGTATAATCCATGGAATCGCATAAACTATCAAAATGAAACAGTTAATGATTATAAGTATAAATATACTACGAAAGAGAAAGAGCCCTATTTTTGTAGTTCCTACGATGTACTTATAGTTTATCAGCAGAAACGAATCAATTTAGATAGTCCTTTGTGGCTTCGGTGGCGACTAGATCAACGTGTCATTGCCTCAAGAGAAGTTCCTGTCGAAGTTCAATATGAATCTTTGGGTACCTATCATGAAATTTATGGGCACTATCTAATAGTAAGACGTATAAAAAAACAAACCCTTTGTATATACACCCGAACCACTGTTGGTCATATTTCTTTTTCTCGAGAAATAGAAGAAGCCATACAGGGGTTTTGTCAGGCCTACTCATACGGTACCTAAGCTAAGGAATTATGTAATACCGCGGGAATTTGGATCTCTCCGGTTCAACTGGAATCATAATTCCTTAATTTCTACATGAATCGAGATCCAGTAAAGGAGGTCTTCGAATCACTGACTCAAACCCATTGGCGAATCCTACTCAGCGGAATAGAGAAGTACTTATGGCAGAATGGGCTGATCTGTTCTTTTACAATAAAGCGATAGATGGGTCTGCCATGAAACGACTTATTAGCAGATTAATAGATCACTTCGGAATGGCATATACATCGCACACCCTGGATCAAGTAAAGACTCTGGGTTTCCAGCAAGCCACTGCTACATCCATTTCATTAGGAATTGATGATCTTTTAACAGTACCTTCTAAGGGGTGGCTAGTCCAAGATGCTGAACAACAAAGTTTCATTTTAGAAAAGCACCATCATTATGGGAATGTACACACAGTAGAAAAATTACGCCAATCCATTGAGATATGGTATGCTACAAGTGAATATTTGAGACAAGAAATGCATCCTAATTTTAGGATGACTGATCCTTCTAATTCAGTCCATATAATGTCCTTTTCGGGAGCTAGAGGAAATGCATCTCAGGTACACCAATTAGTAGGTATGAGAGGATTAATGTCGGATCCCCAAGGACAAATGATTGATTTACCGATTCAAAGCAATTTACGCGAAGGACTTTCTTTAACAGAATATATCATTTCCTGCTATGGAGCCCGCAAAGGAGTTGTGGATACTGCTGTACGAACATCAGATGCTGGATACCTCACGCGTAGACTTGTTGAAGTAGTTCAACACATTGTTGTACGTAGAACAGATTGTGGCACTACCCGAGGCATTTCCGTGAGTCCTAGAAATGGGATGACGGAAAGAATTTGGGTCCAAACACTAATTGGTCGTGTATTAGCATACAATATATATATGGGCCCACGTTGCATTGCCGCTCAAAATAAAGATATTGGGGTTGGACTTGTCACTCGATTCATAACCTTTCGAACACAACCAATATATATTCGAACCCCCTTTCTTTGCAGGAGTATATCTTGGATCTGTCGATTATGTTATGGTCAGAGTCCCACTCATGGCGACCTGGTCGAATTAGGAGAAGCAGTAGGTATTATTGCGGGTCAATCAATCGGCGAACCGGGGACTCAACTAACATTAAGAACTTTTCATACCGGTGGAGTATTCACAGGTGGTACTGCAGAACATGTACGAGCTCCTTTTAAGGGAAAAATTAAATTCAATGAGGATTTGGTTCATCCCACACGTACACGTCATGGGCATCCTGCTTTTCTATGTTATATAGACCTGTATGTAACTATTGAGAGTCACGATATTCTACATAATGTGAATATTCCACCCAAAAGTTTTCTTTTAGTTCAAAACGATCAATATGTAGAATCAGAACAAGTGATTGCTGAGATTCGCGCTGGAACATCCACTTTCAATTTTAATAAAGTTAAAGAGAAAGTTCGAAAACATATTTATTCTGACTCAGAGGGAGAAATGCACTGGAGTACCGATGTGTACCATGCACCTGAATATAAATATGGTAATGTTCATCTCTTACCCAAAACAAGTCATTTATGGATATTATCAGGAGCTCTGTGCAGATCCAGTATAGTGCCTTTTTCGCTCCACAAGGATCAAGATCAAATGAATGTTCATTCTGT